CCCATCTCCTCATGGAAAACCCTTTTCGCTCCGCTTAGCCCTATCCCCTTCTATAGGTATTTTAGTTATAGGTTCTATAGAAACTGGACGATCCTGTTTGGTCAAATACCTAGCGACAAACTCCTATGTTCCTTTCATTACGGTATTTCCGAACAAGTTCCTGGATGACAAGCCTAAAGGTTATCCTATTGATGATGATGATAGTGAGGATGACCTTGATATTGATGATATTGATGATATTGATGATATTGATACGGAGCTGCTAACTATGACGAATGTGCTAACTATGTATATGACGCCAAAAAGATACCTATTTGATATCACCCTTCAATTCGAATTAGCAAAAGCAATGTCTCCTTGCATAATATGGATTCCAAACATTCATGATCTGCATGTGAATGAGTCGAATTACTTATCCCTCGGTCTATTAGAGAACTATCTCTCCAGGGATTATGAAAGATGTTCCACTGGAAAGATTCTTGTTATTGCTTCGACTCATATTCCCCAAAAAGTGGATCCCGCTCTAATAGCTCCGAAGAAATTCAATACATGCATTAAGATACGAAGGCTTCTTCTTCCACAACAACGAAAGCACTTTTTCATTCTTTCATATACTAGGGGATTTCACTTGGAAAAGAGGATGTTCCATACTAACGGATTCGGGTCCATAACCATGGGTTCCAATGCGCGAGATCTTGTAGCACTTATAAATGAGGCCCTATCCATTAGTATTACACAGAAGAAATCCATTATAGAAACTAATACAATTAGATTAGCTCTTCATAGAAAAACTTGGGATTTTCGATCCCAGATAAGATCGGTTCAGGATCATGGGATCCTTTTCTATCAGATAGGAAGGGCTGTTGCACAAAATGTACTTCTAAGTAATTGCCCCATAGATCCTATATCTATCTATATGAAAAAGAAATCATGTAAGGGAGGGGATTCTGATTTGTACAAATGGTACTTCGAACTTGGAACGAGCATGAAGAAATTCACGATACTTCTTTATCTTTTGAGTTGTTCTGCCGGATCGGTCGCTCAAGATCTTTGGTCTTCATCCAGACCCAATGAAAAGAATTGGATCACTTCTTATGGATTCGTTGAGAATGATTCTGATCTAGTTCATGGCCTATTACTATTATTACTATTAGAAGTAGAAGGCACTCTGGCTCTGGCGGGATCCTCACGGACAGAAAAAGATTGCAGTAAGTTTGATAAAAATCGAGTGACATTACTTCTTCGGTCCGAACCAAGGAATCGGTTAGATATGATGCAAAAGGGATCTTGTTCTATCGTTGATCAGAGATTTCTATATGAAAAATACGAATCGGAGTTTGAAAAAGGGGCCCTCGATCCGCAACAGATAGAGGAGGATTTCTTCAATCACATAGTTTGGGCTCCTAGAATATGGCGCCCTTGTGGCAATCTATTTGATTGTATTGAAAGGGCCACTGAATTGGGATTTCCCTATTGGACTGGGTCATTTCGGGGCAAACGGATCATTTCTCATAAAGAGGATGAGCTTCAAGAGAATGATTCGGAGTTCTTGCAGAGTGGAACCATGCAGTACCAGACACGAGATAGATCTTCCAAAGAACAAGGCTTTTTTCGAACAAGCCAATTCATTTGGGACCCTGCGGATCCATTCTTTTCCCTATTCAAAGATCAGCCCTTTGTCTCTGTGTTTTCACGTCGAGAATTCTTTGCAGATGAAGAGATGTCAAAGGGGCTTATTGCTTCCCAAACAAATCCTCCTACATCTATATATAAACGTTGGTTCATCAAGAATACGCAAGAAAAGCACTTCGAATTGTTGATTCATCGCCAGAGATGGTTTAGAACCAATAGTTCATTATCTAATGGATCTTTCCGTTCTAATACTCTATCCGAGAGTTATCAGTATTTATCAAATCTGTTCCTATCTAACGGAACGCTATTGGATCAAATGACAAAGACATTGTTGAGAAAGAGATGGCTTTTCCCGGATGAAATGAAACATTTGATTCATGTAACAGGAGAAAGATTCCCCATTCCTTAGCCGTAAAGATATGTGCCCATGCCCCATGAAAGGGGGGAACAGAATTGGCCGGATGGTAGAGTCGCGGAAACACTTGTTTCTTCCATCTTTTTGGCCTTAGCCCCATGGAACAATATGCTACTGCTGAAACATAAAAGAATAGAAGAATTGAAATCTTAGATCACTATGTGTGGATGATATGAACTGCCTAAACAAGAATTCTTGAACGGCGAAAGAGCCTATTACTCGCTACATCAAACGATTTTTACTAATGAAACCATGTAAATCCATCGGAAAAGACGCATGTCCGCTGAAATGGTTGTTGCTATCTGCTCCAATAACGAATCATTGGTTTCATTGAATAACTAAAGAAAATAGATAGACCTTTCTCTTCGTCTCAGGTCGATGGATCTTCTAAATTGGAAGATCTCCCATATGGATAATACACATTCTAGTTGACCGAGCCTCATTCTAATTGTT